CTTGAAACAACAACGATTAATTACTCTTGCTATAAAACAAGCTCGTATTTTATCTTTGTTACCTTTTCTCAATAATGAGAAACAATTTGAAAGAACCGAGTCGACCGCTAGAACTACTGGTTTTAAAGCCCGAAATAAATAGGCTTACTTTTTCTTCACTTGAATCATAATTACAAGAATCTAGATTTGAGTGAATCTAGATTTGAGTATCGTGTCGTAAGAAAAAATGAATCGGAAAAAAAGAAATCTGTTTTTATTGAATTGAACGTGTTCATTCATTTTGACTACTTTAGTATATTTTCTCATACTAATTTCTACTCTACCTTCCCGGAGTTCATTCTCCGGGTAACTCCATTTAAATTATTCTGGTGGATTCTTTCCAATCTACTTCCTTTATGATTTCGTTCGAAATCATATAAAGACAATTCCTATTTGATATAGCTATTTGTGCAAGTATTTTACGGTTAAGAAGCAACTGTCTCTTGTACAGATCGTGTATTAATCTACTATAACTATAGGATACTCCCCTTTCGCGAATTACTGCGTTTATCCTAGTGATCCACAAACGACGAAAATCTCTCTTTTTCCTATCCCTATCCCGATGAGCCGAAACTAAAGCTCTTATTTTCTGTTGAGTAATAGTTCTAGTAAGCCTTGAATGAGCCCCTCGAAAGCTTGATGCAAATAAACGAATTTTTGTTCTACGTCTCCGAGCTATATATCCCCGTTTAATTCTGGTCATTGAATAAATGAAACTTTGACGAATAACTAATTGATTGCCTTTCTTTCAGTTATTCTTTTCCCCCTTCCTAGTCTATTAATAACAAAACGGATTTTTCCAATGTATAAAATCAAAATTCCAATGGCTTTGGCTACTCTAACCTTCCCGACCACGATTTTTTTTTTAGGTATTTCACTGCGAAATAAGACAGAACTAAGAAATTGTATTTTCCTAGGTATCAAAAATATAGTAAATAAAAGAAATAAAAAAAGAAATAGTGGGTTCCTTCGTTTCTATGGTTACTTCTTAAACGGTGAGGTCTTCTCTATACACCGGAGCCTTTACTTTATACTTTAATTTACTATTTAATCAACTAATTGATGTTATTGGGAACTTGTATAGTTCACACGCTTTGGCTCTACCCATGAATTATCCAGTAATAGGTCTTTCACAATCAGATCTACCTATACAGTAACGGTATTTAATTATGAAAGTTTGCTGGGTAGCTGACCCTCTTAGTCCGTTCTTGCCAGATTGGGAGCCTACCTAATCTTTATGTTTTATGCTTTTTAAATAAGATTTCCTCCGCTTAATGGATAACCATTTGTTACCAATGGAGAATTTCTTATCATCTTAAATTCAGGTGATTGGATTTACACCAACGGAAACCATAAACTTCATACACAATAGAGGGATATGGTAGAGTTTTTTTTTTTTAATAATGGATGGAGTTCCTTTTTCCATCCTATCCCATTCACCGGTACTGATCATTGATACTGTAAAAGTAGTTTTCTTGCTTTTGTGCCAGCTCATGATCTAAACGAGTCGCACATACACCCTAGTACATGTTCCTCGACGCTGAGGGCACCCCCGAAGAGCGGGGGATTTCGTGACATTTCTGATTGGCTGTCTTGTATTTCTAATAAGTTGTTTAATAGTTGGCATGTTGAATCGTATACATAATATGATGGGTTGGTTTAGATTGATCCTAACCGAATGATGGTGAATTACTTCTATTTAATAGAATATTCAATTCGAAGATAAAATCTCAAATCACAGATTTGCGCGAAATCCATGTTATTTTCCTTGAACCGCTACAAAATCAACAATTCCATAAGCTTGGGCTTCTGTTGCTGACATAAAAATATCTCTTTCCATATCTTCGTGTACAACCCAGAAGGGTTTGCCCGTTCTTTCTGCATAAACCCTTGTGAGGGTTTCACGCAGTTTCATCAGTTCTACCGCTTCCATGACAAATTCGCCTACTTGTGCCATATAAAAAGCACTATAAGGTTCATGTATCATTACCCTGATGATATAACAAAATAAAAGCTTCCTCTATCTCGCATGATAAAGCAAAGAGAAAAGAAAGATAAAGAATAGAAAAAAGATAGAATTGAACAACCGTACAGGCATCTTTTGTGCATACGGCTCTACAAGAAAATTGACCCCCCTCCTTTCTATTGAAGAAAGAGAAAATAGAATCTATCAGACTCAGATGGGTAAATAATCAAATTGCCATCCTTCCTTTCGGAGGAGTTCAAAAATACTATGATGGCTCCGTTGCTTTATATGTTTATTTTTTCTTTTTTTTGTCTGTGATTCAGCAATCCCAAAGTTTCTTTTTAATCCGATCAAATAAGGAAAAAATATTTTTTTTTCGTACTCTTTCATAACATAAATATTGTTAAGAACTCTCCGGCATGAAAACAAAAAAGTTTGTGACGCTGAACTGAATTCCCGATAGATAAGAGAAAATCGGAAATACCCCTTATCTCA